GAGCTCCATTGTAAAATTAGAACCTAATCATTAAGTAAGAAGTGATGGGAACGATGTAAGCTGTTAATGGAAAAAATTTTTTTATTAAAATGAAAAAAATTCTTAATGATTCGCTGGTTGGGATGGCGGAATAAGCCGAAAATCAATTCATATATTCTCAGAAGTTACTAGACAATTATGAAATTGAAATATAAGAGTAAATATTCGCCCGCGAAAACATTCTTTTTGAATTGCTAAATTTGAACAATACAATAAAAAAAGAGAAAAAAGAATCCTATGATTTCTATTTATTTATACAATAGAAAATTATACAATAGAAAATGGTTAGTTATCTATTCAAACTAGAGACACAAATTACTACTAGATTGAATCTCAAAAAATATAATATCAAGATTCGCTGTAAACTATAAACTAGGTAAACTAGTAAATAAACATATGAATTGATTTTTTATTAAAAGCAAATCGCGAGGAGCCATATGAGGTGAAAATCTCATGTATGGTTCTGTAGTAGAGATGGGATTCAGAAACAACCATCAACTATAACCCCAAAAGAACCAGATTCCGTAAACAACACAGAGGAAGAATGAAAGGAATATCATATCGAGGGAATCATATATGTTTCGGTAAATATGCTCTTCGGGCACTTGAACCCGCCTGGATCACATCTAGACAAATAGAAGCGGGTCGGCGAGCAATGACACGAAATGTACGTCGTGGTGGAAAAATATGGGTACGGATATTTCCAGATAAACCTGTTACAGTAAGACCTGCCGAAACGCGTATGGGCTCGGGGAAAGGATCCCCCGAATATTGGGTAGCTGTTGTTAAACCAGGTCGAATACTTTATGAAATGACCGGAGTAACAGAAAATATAGCTAGAAGGGCAATTTCAATAGCAGCATCAAAAATGCCTCTACGGACTCAATTCACTATTTCGGAATAAGGGATAAATAAAGTAGAACCAAAATAAATCAAAAGAGTCTTAGAAAATTGCAAATTTTTTATTTTAGACAACAAATATTTCTTTTTTTTTCTTCGTCCTTATGCATTGAAAGAACAGATTTCAAAATGATATGATTCAACCTCAGACCTATTTAAATGTAGCAGATAACAGCGGGGCTCGAGAATTAATGTGTATTCGAATCATAGGAGCTAGCAACCGTCGATATGCTCATATTGGTGACGTTATTGTTGCTGTGATTAAAGAAGCAGTACCAAATATGCCCCTAAAAAGATCAGAAGTGGTCAGAGCTGTAATTGTGCGTACCTGTAAAGAACTCAAACGTGACAACGGTATAATAATACGATATGATGACAACGCTGCGGTTGTTATTGATCAAGAAGGAAATCCAAAAGGAACGCGAATTTTTGGCGCGATCGCCCGGGAATTAAGACAGTTAAATTTTACTAAAATAGTTTCATTAGCTCCCGAGGTATTATAAATCGAGATCGTTTCTAGTTGGAGTATTTTAAAGAACTAAGATTGTATCTCACGCATATATCGTTATTGATTAGTCATATTTATAAATAACCAAATACGTAAAAGTAAAAAAAACATGTTGATTATATCCAATTTAGATTCACTAATAATTTTAGCTTACCATGGGTAGGGATACTATTGCCGAGATAATAACCTCTATACGAAATGCCGATAGGAATAAAAAAAGGGTGGTTCGAATAACATTTACTAATATTACGGAAAATATTGTTAAGATACTTTTACAAGAAGGTTTTATCGAAAATGTGAGAACACATCGAGAAAATAACAAAAATTTTTTGGTTTTAACATTACAACACAGAAGGACTACAAAAAGGCCCTATAGAAATATTTTAAATTTAAAACGAATCAGTAGACCCGGTCTACGAATTTATTCCAACTCTCAACGAATTCCTCGAATTTTAGGCGGGATGGGGATTGTAATTATTTCTACTTCTCGAGGTATAATGACAGACCGGGAGGCTCGGTTAGAGGGAATCGGCGGAGAAATTTTGTGTTATATATGGTAATCCTTTTAATATACAAATTATACAAATTGTATCTGAAGCGTACTCGTACTATAAATTCTATTATATAATTTATTATAATATTTATTATATAATTATATATAAAGAAATTCTATTATATAATTTATTATAATATTTATTATATAATTATATATAAAGAAAATATATATATATAATTTTATATACTAATTACTAATTTATAATAATTAATAAAATAAAAATATTAAGTAATAATAAGAATAAAAAAAAAAAAAGAAAAGATACGGGTTATCCAATATTGTTTCTCCTCGATTAGTTGATACTTCACCAGGGTTTTACCTCCAATCACCGAACAAAACAAAAAAATATTAATCAAGATTAAATTACCGAATCACCGCCCAAGCTGATGTTCCGGGTTCTTTTAGATACTGAAGATCGGATTCTAGGTTATCTTTCAGTAAATATTCGACATAGTTTTTTAATGATACTAGGAAATAGAGTCAAAATTGAAACAAGT